GATAAATCGGCCCGAGTCAGCTTACTAATTGGATGCCCTACTGCGTTACAAAATTTCGCTTTAGCCAATGATCCAATCAGAGGAATAATTGGAACCATTGTATCGAGTTTATTGGGAGCATTGTTTAGTAGAAATGAATTTTCTAGCATTTGATTCCGCACCACTGCAGGATTTCGTCGAACACTTGAAAAGTAACTCAAAAAATCGAGGGAATGCTTGGATAATTGGTTTATACGGATACTTGCCGCGTGAGACCATACATCAAAATGACATTGCCATAAATTGACAAGGTAAGATTTCCATTTATTCATTAGAAGAGGTGTGTCTTTGGAAGCCAGAATTGATTTTCCTTGATATCTAACATAATGCATGAAAGGATCCTTGAGAAAGCATGGGATGACCGGAAAATCATTAGAAAAGACTTCGGCAAAATGTTCTATTTTTCTATATAAACAGAGTCGTTCAAAAAGGACTCCAGAAGATGTTAATCGTAAATGAGAAGATTGGTTACGGAGAAAAAGGAAGATGGATTCGTATTCACATATATAAGAATTATATAGGAATAAAAAGAATCTCGGATTACTTTTTGAAAAAATGGAAATAGATTTATTTGTAATAATAAGACTGTTACAATTAGAATACTCATGAAGAAAGAACCGCAATAAATGCAAATAAGAAGCATCTTTCACCCGGTAACGAAGGGTTTGAACCAATATTTCCAGATGGGCAGGGTAGGGGATTAGTATATCCGCCGAATAATTTAAATGTGGGAACTTTTCCTCTAAAAAGGGAAATATTGAATGAATGGATCGTAAATTGTAAAATCTTACGATTTCTGCCCCTTCTAAAGAAGATATTAATCGTAGATAAAATGGAATTTCCACAATGATTGCAAATCCTTCTGATAGAATTTTAGAATGCAAATTCTTGTTGTACCCAAAAAATGGATTTTGTTTAGAATCATTAGCAGAAATTATCAAATAATTCTGTTGATACATTGTAGTAATTAAGCGTTTTACAATCAGTAAACTAGATTTATTATCATAACCTATATTTTCCAACAACATGTATCTATTTAAACCATGACCATGAGCAAGTGCATAACTATATTCCCGAAAGATAAGTGGGTATAGGAAGTCGTGTTGCTGAAATCTATCGAGTTCTAAATATCCTTGAAATTCCTCCATTTAAAATTAGATGGGGATAAGGGATTTCTTTTGGGTTATTAAATGACACATAGTACGATACAGTCAAAACAGGATATTATAGTAAGAAATAAATAGATATATACCCCGGAACCAGATAAGACTGATCGACGGACTCTTTAGCCTCGCCTTTTCCATCTAATTTAATTGGTTTATGTTCATTCGAGGATAACAAGATGGTTAGAAGTCCTTTATTTGTTCAACCCAATCGCTCTTTTGATTTTGGAAAAAAGGGATTTTTATCTTTATCAATAGACTGCTTTTTCTACACATTTACCCCCACACTCTAATGGAGAATAGCTACTAATAATTAGGATTTAAAAATAAATCGATGATCCACTTATGGGAAAAGCATTTACCGCATCAAGGACTAATCTATTTTTAACGTTTAATTAGATCGGGTAATCGTTCAAATTAAGAACAGAAGCTCGTTTCTTTTTTTTTGTTTACCTATAATTGGAGCCATAGGGCTCTATCCATTTATTCACTTAACCCAAAATTTCATTTTATTTTTTTTCGTCAAGAATTTAAACAAAGTTTTGAACCGATCCGCTAAGAATAAAATATTCTCAGAATTCCACATTGATACGACATGCTGCTTTTTCCATTCATTCCTTTGAGGATCAGTCGCGGTCTTACAAGCTCTAGAGATAGTATCGACGAAGACGTTGCTTCATACAAATGTGTAAAAATTGCCAGTCGCACTTAAAAGCCGAGTACTCTACCGTTGAGTTAGCAACCCCCCCCCCAAAAAAAATGTGTAGATCCAATCGGAATAAAAAATTAGATTTAATTGCACACCGAAATCAAAATAGTAAAATAGCAAAAATATTGCTAATCGATTCTGAACATAAAAAAAATAATGAACATATTAGATGCAAATACACTGACTTCTAAAATAAGAATCTAGATTAAGATAAGAATATGGATTAAGTCAAAATTGATGTACTACCACGGATTTAGTTCGTATCTTATCTTATCCATTATTATCTTATCCGTTTTTTTTTTTTTTTTTCAATAAAATAAATAAATTAAATAAAGGCTTCTCGTATCCCAGCAAATCCGACGAATCCATCGTTTAAATAAAGTAAAATAAAAAAACCAAGTCCATAGATGGAACAGAGGGAAATAGATACATTTATTCATGATCGGATTATATTTGTTTGATACACTGTTGTCAATACGAATGTAAATCTTAAGAAAAGAACACAATGTGGAGAACCCTAAATTAAAATAAAAAAAAAATGAAATATTGAATTAATATAATAAAATATAAATTATACAAATAAAGAAAAAACTAATGACTTGTATTGAATTGGCACTAACTATATATGGATAATAAACATGGATACAAAAGGATGTAAGCGTAAGAATCAATATTCGTAGCAAAGTATCGCAATGCTTGGGTTTACTTAATCCATATAAGTAAAAAAAAAAAGAAATCTTAAATCCCATTTGTTTTTTTTATTTATTTGTTCATAACATAAAAAAAGTGAAAGTTTCAACTAAAAACCAACTAGTATTGAATTAGCAATAATGTAAATATTTTGGATTTCTAAATCCAACTACTTCGGTTATTCATTTGCTCTTTTTTCATCTGTCTTAAATTAAATGAATTTCTATCACTAAAATAAAAATAAATTTTTGTCGTTATATAAGACGACATTTTTTAGTAGTAATAATAAATAGGTATGAATAGAACAAAAGAGGGGGCTTATATAACTTTGTATAACCTTTTATATACTACCGCCCCCCCTCTTTTGTTCTATTCATTAATTGAATTTAATCTGTTGATTAAGGCAAAGTTCCATAAAAACTCCCGCCTTCTTCGAAATATCATGAACAGTTCCCGTAGGTTGAGCGCCCCTTTCAAGGAAATATAGAATAGCAGGAACATTTAAATAGGTTTGATTCTTTAGCGGATCATAAAAGCCCACTTTCCGAAGAGCTCTTCCTTCTCTTCGGCATCGAGCATCAATTGCAACGATTCGATAAACCACCCATTGGGATAGATGTAGATGAATAATACCCCCCCTAGAAACGTATAAGAGGTTTTCTCCTCATACGGCTCAAGAAAATTCGAAATTATGTCTATGGATCGAATTTGAAATTTTTAATTAGTAATGCCATAAAATAATCAAATCAATTAAATATGAGTTAAGTACTTTTTATTATTCCTTATTCTTATCCGAAAAAGAAAATAAAATCATTTGTATTCGCATCCTCATAACTCAAGTTGGATAACTCGCTAATAACCCAAGGAAACCCTTTACTTTAGGTATTTCGTTTATTGAGCGATCTCTAACCACGCACCTTTTTTTTGTCTTTAGAATCTATTTTGATTCTTAATTAGAATCTATTTATTGAGACAACTGAAAGTGGTATTTCCTTGTTCCAGGATTCTTTATCGTTTCTTTGAATCATTGGGTTTAGACATTACTTCGGTGATTTTTAATCGTTTCAAAAAACGTCAGCAACATACCCTTTTTGTGATTTCTTTTTATCAAAAAATCATACAAATGGTCGATTTGATTCCTGCGCGATACACTTTTAATCGAAAGAGTTTTACCAATTCCAAGAGGTTTTACTTATAAATTTGAAAATTGGATCCTTTCGATTTTTATATGGAAAATATACTTACGAAGCTGTTTCAACTTATTAATTAACACTAACCCTAGATCCGTTCCCTTAAAAAATGAATCAATACTTTTTTTTACTCGAGCTCCATTAAGATCATGTACTATTTACATCCCAACCCCCGAACTAAAAAAGGAGGGTTCTAGTGAAACAGAACAAACGATGTCGAGCCAAGAGCACCCCCATTCCTATCTAATTAATATAAAAAGAAAATGATGGATGTAAGAATCCACAGACGACCATATCCCTCAAGTCGCACGTTGCTTTTTACCACATCGTTTTAAACGAAGTTTTACCATAACATTTCCTAGTAGGTTGCTGTAAACAGTATTAATTGATTCCATTATGGACTCATGAATAATCATTGGTTCGTTCGGTACATAGTAATCCATACTTTTATGAATGGGTAATTTCTCAAGAAGTATCAGCACGAATTAAATTTAACCCCATAATATATATATAATAAATAATATTTAATATATAGAAATATAATAAATATTATTTTTAATATATTATTTTATTTTTTCTTTAGAATTATAATCTAAATATAAATATTAGAATATAAAAAAATTGAACTAATAAATAACACAAATAAGTTTTTTTTTTAATCTGCATCTTGAGGTGACTTGCTAAAATAGATTCACCAATTTCACACTTCTTCGAGTACCAAGGACTCATAAGACATTATTAAAAATATTTAATTGATTGAAAAATTTCCTATTTCACTATCATTACATTATTTGAATAAGGCTTTACAGTAAAAATCGCATTTTGATAATAATAGAGAAAAATTCATATTCGGATTAAACCATAAAAAAAATGTAAATTCTTTTTGTTTTTCACGAGGTGGTGGATAAAGACTGATAGAATAGAGGCTTTGGGTTGTTATTCTTTTTGATAAATCATAATTAAAAGAGGATCCCCATACCTATCAGGTAGACTAAACAAATATCTTTGAAAGTAATTAGAAACATTCTATGTTAAAGGGTAAAGTTAAATATTTAAAATTTAGGGATAACAAATCTATTGTCACAAAACTCAATTGAAATAAAATAAAGTTTTCAATGAATCAATGAAATAGAAGAAATAGAACGATAACAATACATATATATATAAGCCTTCGCTCCCTTTCTGCGTAGTTTATTTGACTTGGAGTCAATAATCCGGCTGCAATTATTTCCTAAGGAAAAGCGACTAAGATGTATGAATACACTTTGTCTCAATTGGTACATATCATATATTTACAATTTTTCATAAAAGAAAACACAAAATACTTAAAAACGGGGTTCAAAGAAAAGACATATGTTACGTATGTAACTTGATTTTTTTTTTAATGAAATTCAGACAGCCGCATATATTGAAATTGGTATTTTACATTGACGTTTAACTCCTATCTACTGCGTCAATTCCATGAAGATGATGAATCCTAAATAAAAAAAGAATCCTATTAGAGTGTTCCAGACTATTACTATTTTGTATAAATGTAAATTAAAACAAGTACAGATTAAATCATGGCTCGTATTTTTATTTTATGAAGAACTAACTTATTAAATAGAAATATGATTTAATCTATGCTCCCATCTTACCTGTATACAAATAGATTCAATTACATCTGTGTGTTATTTGAACACGATTCGATTTTTGATTTTTGAAAAAGATATAATTCATATAAGAATCAATCATTATAGGAAAGCAAAATCAGATTATAACCAATCTTATTCTACTCTTAAAAAAAAAAATAAGGTTGTTTAAAAAAGGGCAATCTTTCTTTTATTCTGATATAAAATAGAAAATCTATATTCTGATATGATATATATAATATAATAGGTATGCTCTGGGACGGAAGGATTCGAACCTCCGATACCGGGACCAAAACCCGTTGCCTTACCACTTGGCCACGCCCCATTTTTGATTTCTATTCGACATTAATAAAGACTAATATTGATAGTAGTTCTTCGTCAATTCTAGTCCAAATCTATATAGAATAGATTAAAGTGTTGCTAGGATTTTGAGACATTTAGATAGAGAATTAAACGACATTTATTGATCATTACATACAATTCAATTAAGATATTGTATGAAAGTATGGTTTTGTCTATTCTCTTTTGATTTGAGAATTGAAGGATTTTTGATTGGGTTAATTCAAAAAAAAAAATAAGATTATAATAACTCATATTAAGAACTCATCATATTAATAACTCAATCAAAATAAATACAATTATCTTCAAGAACAAAGAAAAAAATGTTTGTTATGCTTAATATCTTTAGTTTGATCTGTATTTGTCTTAATTCTGCTCTTTCTTCAAGTAGTTTTTTCTTCTCAAAATTGCCCGAGGCTTATGCTTTTTTGAATCCAATCGTAGATTTTATGCCAGTAATACCTTTGTTCTTTTTTCTCTTAGCTTTTGTTTGGCAAGCTGCTGTAAGTTTTCGATGAGATCTTTAATACGGTCCTAGAAAAATTCATGATTTATTCTTAAAAAAAAATTCTAACAATTCATAAGATCAGATAAGTCTTATAGTATAACCCTTCGATTCAAATAATCAAATTCTTGGATCGCCACAATAAGTCTGGGCTCCCCCCAGTTCCTCATTCGGACCCTTTTTTACAGTGAAAGAACCTAGTAGATTCCTCCGCAATATATAATTGCGGGTATGAAAAAGCTTTTGGTAATGAAAGACTTGACTCTTATTACAAATGAATTTCTGAAAATTCTTTTTTATTTCTATAGATTTAGAAAAAGAATTTCGTGGTGTCAAAATAAGGTATGTGGTATAAAAATGGAGAATCTATTATCTTTTTTTTTCCAAAAAAAATGATCTTGGAGATTGTGTAATGCTTACTCTTAAACTATTTGTTTACACAGTAGTGGTATTCTTTGTTTCTCTCTTTATCTTCGGATTCCTATCTAATGATCCAGGACGGAATCCTGGACGTGAAGAGTGAAGAATAAAAAATAACAATAAAGTTTCTGTTTTCCTTGCTTGATTTTAAAATGTTCTTAGGATTTTATTTATTCCACATTTTTAACTATTAATTAAAATGAAATAAAAAAAAAAAGACTCGTTGAAAGAGAAATTGAAAGATAAAGAAAAAATACCAAGTCATTGACTAAAGCGGAAAGAGAGGGATTCGAACCCTCGGTACGAAAAACCCGTACAACGGATTAGCAATCCGACGCTTTAGTCCACTCAGCCATCTCCCCAAATTGAAAGAAAAAGGATAATTACTAGATTATATTACACAAAAACAGTAAGGCTTGAAAAAGGGCCCTCTCTTTATACCTCTTTATTATTCAGTATATAATTATTATATAGATATCTAATTATAGAGACATAGAAAAATAGAAAAAAAAAAATATAGAAAATAAAAATCAGTGATTTCATTTAGGTAAAGTAAGGGCTCGAAAGCGATATCTCAACTCCACTATTCCAATGAATATAAATTTAGATATATAACCACCTAATGCCCCAAGAATATTATATATTATATAAACTATAAATTATATAGCAATGAATTTCTTATATAAAAAAATTATAGAATTAATAAATAGTAAATAGAAAGTAATAATAAATATATAAATTAAAATTAAATAAATAATAAAAAAAGAGTACCTCTTTGCTTTCGTCTGCAAGATCCTTTTTTACTTTTACTTCCACAGCCCGGCCCCCGGTCCTGACCGGGCCGGGTCTTTCGTTTTTGTTCCAATGAATCATAGAAAAAAATGATTTATTTGATTTGAAAAAAAAAATGATTAATGATTGTTCTTGTTTCAAGAACAATCATAATAAAGGCAATTTCTATTCCTATCATACAGAATAGAATAGAATCCGAGTGTCATTTCTTAATTATTTTATTCTTTCTTTTTTTTTTTATTTTTATTCCAGTAAAGTAAATGGAATAAAAATAAAAAAGAATAGAACCATATATTCTTGCACAATTTATGTTATGGCATACGCCTTTTTTTTATCGAGACGTATCCATCTCATTTAAATAACTAAAAAAGCGTGTTTTTTTAGTTATTTAAATAAATCCTCTTTCCCCAATCTCATTAGTCTCCTTGGCCAAAGCATGTCAACGCTCTTATTTTCATGATTCTTTTCTGATCCTATCGTCTTAATTATGACCCATTTTTTTGTTCGACAAAAGATCCATTTATATACAATAATCACATTGTAGCGGGTATAGTTTAGTGGTAAAAGTGCGATTCGTTCTATTAACCCCTAAAATGGTTAAGGGGTCCTTCGGTTTAATTAATATTCCGATCAAAAACTTTATTTCTTAAAAGGATTTAATCCTTTACCTCTCAATGAAAGATTCGAGGAAGAATAGACATTCTCGTGATTTGTATCCAAAAGAGTCAATTAGAAATTGGAAAAAACAAAATTGGATTATGAAATTACGAAACATAATTGGTTTTTGAATTGGATCAATATTTCCAATTGAATAAGTATGAGTAAAGGGTCCATGGATAAATAGAGAAGGGAGTATTTCTAATCGTAACTAAATCTTCAATTTATGATTTGTATAAAAGAGATTGAAGCAAAACAGCTATTAACTAATGGCTTTGGTTTACTAGAGACATCGACATATTATATTGTTTTAGCTCGGTGGAAACAAAATCCTTTTCCTAAGGATTCTTTCAAATAGAAATAGAGAACGAAGTAACTAGAAGGGTGGTTCTAACCCCCCCTGTTCTATAGGGATCATCTATAAAGCGGGTTTTGTTTTGAATGCATTCAAACAGAAAAGCTGACATAGATGTTATGGGCGGAAATTTCTTTTCTTTTTTTTTGTAATTTAGTTCACATCTGACATATGTGAAATTTGTCCATCTTTCATAAAGGAGCCGAATGAAACCAAAGTTTCACGTTCGGTTTTGAATTAGAGACGTTAAAAACGATGACTCAACGTCGACTATAACCCCTAGCCTTCCAAGCTAACGATGCGGGTTCGATTCCCGCTACCCGCTTATATCTCTATATTATATATATTAATTTATTCTCTATATTTCTATAATTCTATATTATATTTAGAATATGTTTAATAGTAAAAGTTAGATTTTTTATCTATTATAAAATATTATATTATTTAAATTCTATATTAAATAATCTATAATATAGAGGATCTAATTATAATTATTCATGTAATGAATCTAATTTAATGTTATTATTAATATAATGATAATGAATGTATCATTGAATTGAATGCGCAATTCCTGGAATTCTCTCAATGGTCTTTTTTATGACCAAGAGATGTGAAAACAAAACTAAGAAAAAAGCGTCCATTGTCTAATGGATAGGACAGAGGTCTTCTAAACCTTTAGTATAGGTTCAAATCCTATTGGACGCGACGGATTTCCATATATTTCTTTTCTACTAACTAGGTATTTTGAATGATTTGAACAAGAGACCCTTATACTTATTTACTTATTTATATATTTATTCTTAATAATAATTTTTTATTACTATAAAATTATTAATATAAAAGATATATAATAAAATAAAAGATTAGATTATAGAAATAATTATTTCTATAAAATTAGAAAGTTATTTAAAGGAATTTCTTTATACCTGTTCCTGAAGTAGAAAGCGTTCCATTTGTTCTTGAATAGCGTCTTTCAAAAGGGCTTCCGCTTCCTCATTGAATATCTTGGTAGAAGATATGATTTCTTGGAACTGCCGTTTATTCGTTTTTAAATAAGTCCGTAACTCAACGAGAAATTTCTTTACCTGTCCAATTTCTAATGAATCAAGATAACCATTCGTTCCAGTATAAATAGTCATTACCTGTTCTTCCACCGTGAGAGGGGATGATTGAGATTGTTTGAGCAACTCACGTAATCGTTGACCTCTTGCCAATTGATTCTGAGTAGCTTTATCGAGATCAGACGCGAATTGTGCAAAGGCTTCTAATTCTGCGAATTGTGCCAATTCCAATTTTAGTTTGCCGGCTACTTGTTTCATGGCTTTAATTTGAGCGGCAGATCCTACTCTGGAGACGGAAATCCCCACGTTAATGGCGGGTCTGATTCCAGCATTGAATAAATCGGCGGATAAGAAAATTTGGCCATCTGTAATTGAGATTACATTAGTAGGAATATAAGCTGAAACATCTCCCGATTGGGTCTCAACTATTGGTAAAGCAGTCATACTTC